TATTAGCCCCACACGAGGTTTGTGAATGTGAATAAGTGATTGTCTGATAATGAGCAAGGAATATCCGCCTTTCTGCTAAACAGGATCTATTGAACTCATAATTCATTAGACGCTTTTTATGAATGTCAACTAAGTATCGTAAGTAAACGGATCCCGGTTGTTCAATCATTTGATAACCAGAGTCATTCTTTGAGAAATGATCACTATGAGTCAGACTCAATAGAATTTTATCAATCCTTTCTTCCTTCGTTAAGGTGGAGAACTGAACCAAGAATTCTCTTTCTTCATCATCAATCGAATCACTGTTCGCGAACCAGGATTCGATTTTATCATCAATCCAAGCACCGTTCACGTTTTTTCTTTTTCTTATCAATGAATAGATCTCTTTACTTGTACGACTTAGATGTCTCGTATTTCTCGAAAAAGTTATTCGATTGATGGGATTTGGTATAAGACTTAGGAAATCGATGATATCGATGAGATTGATATTCAAATATTTCTTCTTAGAACGTATTGATTTGACCCCATAAGCGGGACCACCACCCAATAGCATGTTGCTGCCAAAAGCAGAACCCCGTATTTCTTCTAGAAAATATCCTAATTGTTTCAGAGCAACTAGAAAGAGATTCTTTAACCAGAAAGAATTCAGTTCAGATGGAGGATACCCATCCAGAAGTTTTCGTAACTCAATCATGTATGATGGAATCATCAAAGATTTGATCTTTTCGAACTCTGTCTGTAACTCACTAGAGGCTCGGGAAACAAAGAGAAGATGTGTACGAACGAGATATCCAGCAACAAGAAGAAGGAAAAGGATTGAATAGAAGAACTCCCGAGCATTTGGTGATCCCAGATGTACCCAGAATGAAAGGGGTGACTCATTATTTCGATGAATCATTTCTTCGGACAGAAGAAGACTATGTAAACACTTCCTCGAAATCTGACTTATCCGATTCCGTTGTGGAAGAATCGCCCACCATATTTTCCGAGGAATTCGCCGTGATATATCCATAATATCGTGAAAAATGGATACAACTTTTTGACTGCTACTTCGTATCGGTATCGGCAATAGGTCTAAAAAAGTATCTAAAAGGATGAAATTTAGATGTAGATATTGGTACCCTATCGAAGTTAGATATTTGTACCCTGTCGAAGTAAAGAACCATGGCAGATATGTTTGGAACAGCTTCCATTTTTTTGAGAGATTTGCTCGTAGAAAGATTCTATCCATCTGCCGTTTCTCAACGCATTTCTTTAGACAAAGACTCTGTTTTTTCCTCTTTTTGGCTCGTAAATATTTATCAGAACATGGAATGTGAATCAAACCCATGTTTGAATTGAAATTGAGATTGAGATACTGATGCAAGTTCTTCCCTTCTGAATCAGACGGATTCATATCTGAAAGAGGTTGACAATAAGTTCTTTCTAAATTGACTATTTGTCCCTCTGTTAGAGGTGTTCCAGAAATGTCTGCGATTGCGTAAAGAGCTCTACGAACGAATCGAGCGGATAGAATTGGAAAATCGTTAGGTATGAATATGTTAGATACCCGTGACTCGATCGTTGAAATAGCATCTCTCTCCGAAAAAACATGTTTTTTTTTACCGACGCACAAAGAAAATTTTTTGTTGCCAGTGAACAAGATATTAAGGAATTGTCCATACGTAAGATCATAATTATTGATACGGGCCTTTTCTACATAAAAAGGGAATCTTTTGTTACAATAGAACCAGAAGTGATGTGGATTATTCAAGAATCGAAGTCGATTTGCTTTTAAAAAAGAAGATATCAATGAACTTCTATGAAATGGTTTCACGGGATTCATCCAATTGTCTCGATCGTGGGATAGCATTGAGAAATAGGAATCAGTGTTATCAAAGGATTTCCTGCGATTTTTTCTAGTAGGAGTATGGAATGAGTCAATCGTCCACTTTGGTATCTTATTGAACAAAAATGGTGATATTGTTCCTCCATCGATCAACAATTTCGATTTTTGGGAAGTATTATGATCATCCAATAAGAAGGGTTTCAATTTATTCAAATGAACGATTTGAACACCTATTGATTCTAACAACTGATCGCAGAGTTGATCATTCGGACCTTTGAATTGAGAGATGTGGATCTCGGACCCACGAATGGGGGTATTCCCGAAACTCACAAAGAAAAAAGAAAGTGACTTAGACAAAAAGAGAAGGAACTTGGGCAAAAAGAGACGGAACTTGGGCAAAAAGAGACGCAAAAAGGTGGACCAAAATAAACGAAGTGGCTTAGAAGGATCTTGTTTGTCGAAAACCCTGGACCAATCAATCGAATATTGATTAATATTAATATTATTAATATATTGATTAATATTAATTAATATATTAATAATATTAATACGTAATCGATCGAACACTACTTGAAAAACTTGAAAACGGCTCTTCTGCTCAGAAACGAAATGTTCCAAATGTTTCTGGAAATTCTTGCTCCCATTGGACCATTTGTATCTATATGCATCAGGATCCCGATTCATGGATCTCTCGGTTCGAGAAAGAAGAGGATCGAACCATTTCTTCTCACTCTTTTTCAAATTTGATAAATGTTGGTTGATCGTATATTTCATTATAGTTCTATGATTCAGAGTATCATTTCCTATTTGATCCCTTTGAATTCCATATTCGAAGTTGCGATCGGATCTATTCATAAAAAAAAATCGATTCGAACCATTTCTTATGTACCCATGGATGCTATATTGGATTTGAATCAGATTTTGGATCAATCTATATTGATTGACTGCCTTCATTATGTTGTTGATAGCAAATACCACTCTTTTTGGTTTTGGATCTTCCAAAGCATTCCCGCACCGGACCCAATTTTTTCTTATCTGTCGATAAAAAGATTCATTCTCTTCAAAAAAAATAGGAGGTAGAACCAATAAAGATTTCTTTTTCGATTCATCCCTGGAGTTGAATACCTCATTCAAGAATTTTTTTTGATCCAATCCGCAGGAATCAATAGAAAAGGCAAATCCCTTATGATACACCAGATCCGGCTCGGTTATTGATAGAGTTAATAGATCCGCCATTTCTTGAAATCTCTCTTCTGCGTGGTGAAACGTGTATCCTCCCCTGTTCCGGTCATGGAATAGATGAAATAAATCAAAAAATGGATTTTGGTTCAAGAATGAAATCTTCTTGGAACTGTCCATATCCGGTTCATCCTTCGGAACCATATCGCATCCCTGATCTGATGAAATAGGATGAATTGAGACGGTTTTTTGTAAATACGTAATTATCTTGAATATATCAACCATTTCTTTATTTTCCGATCGCCTGAAACGGACAAAAGAAACATCTTGTTGTTTCTTCAACAATTTCTGATCTCTAGTGGACCTCTCAGTAGGAGTCGAACCCAGATAAAGTTCTGACCATCTGTCAGAGAAAAAAGAACGAGAGGATCTTGTAGGATTCCCAAGAAATTCTTCGATTTCTTTGGGAAGTTGTTGAACCTTTCTTTGATTGATCCAAGTACTCTCTTTCGGATCCATGAAAGAACTCTCAGGGATCTCTTTCCCTTTTGGAAGATACAGGAGCGAAACAATCAACCTATGGATATTGGAAGACTCAAAAGAGTCTTCCAATGAATCATTTCTGGGTCCAATGGAGTTTACGGGTATAGGAAGAAGCCCCCTCAAATAGATATTTTTTCTTTCGACCAGATTTCGATTGTTAAGACGATGTAGAAGGACCACTACTACAAGCAGTACTACACCTTTGATCGTGAAAGATCGATTGCTTGTTGAACCCTGCGAATCGCGTGAAAAGAGGATACTTACTATTCGTGGGTCAAAGAGTTTCATAAAACGTTCTTGGTCGAAAAAAACGTGAATGAAAGATCCCACTGAATCCAATTTGGTCCACGAATCTAAGAAATAGTGAGAATTCTTGATCTCTCTCAATACCTCCCTAAACTCAAAAATCCAGGATTTATATAGACGTCGTTTTGCCCTGTCTTGCCTCATATTGATATTGATTCCTCCTTAGGATTTCTTTAAAATTTGACTTTATATTTATATATGTATTTAATTAATATTGGAAATTTTTATTATTATCATGTAGAATTGACTTGGAAATTTTTATTATTAATTATCATGTAGAATTGACTTGGAAATTTTTATTATTAATTATCATGTAGAATTGACTTGGAAATTTTTATTATTAATTATCATGTAGAATTGACTTGGAAATTTTTATTATATTTATTATTATTATATTTATTATTATATAGAATATATAACGATTTTTCTATAGAGTTAGGCTAGATACTTGAAATATATGCTAATCCCCATTACGCATCCATGGCTGAATGGTTAAAGCGCCCAACTCATAATTGGCAAATTCGTAGGTTCAATTCCTGCTGGATGCAGTACAACGCGAACGTTCAATACGTCTATTGGAATTGGCTCCGTATCAATGGAATCTCATCATCCATACATAACGAATTAATATAATTACTATGGTATATTCATATCATAACATATGAACAGTAAGAAGTAGAATTCTTATCGATACCGGAACTCATAGGGAAGAAAATAGATTTATGGATGGAATCAAATATGCAGTATTTACAGACAAAAGTATTCGGTTATTGGGGAACAATCAATATACTTCTAATGTCGAATCAGGATCAACTAGGACAGAAATAAAGCATTGGGTCGAACTCTTTTTTGGTGTCAAGGTAATAGCTATGAATAGTCATCGACTCCCGGGAAAGGGTAGAAGAAAGGGACCCATTATGGGACATACAATGCATTATAGACGCATGATTATTACGCTTCAACCGGGTTATTCTATTCCACCTCTTAGAAAGAAAAGAACTTAAATTTAGAAAGAAAAGAACTTAAATCAAAATACTTAATAACACGGCGATACCTTTATACAAAACTTCTACCTCGAGCAGAACCGTCGGCAGTCAAGTGAAATCCAATCCACGAAATAATTTGATCTATGGACAGCGTCGTTGTGGTAAAGGTCGTAATGCCAGAGGAATCATTACCGCAAGGCATAGAGGGGGAGGTCATAAGCGTCTATACCGTAAAATTGATTTTCGACGGAATGAAAAAGACATATCTGGTAGAATCGTAACCATAGAATACGACCCTAATCGAAATGCAAACATTTGTCTCATACACTATAGGGATGGTGAGAAGAGATATATTTTACATCCCAGAGGGGCTATAATTGGAGATACCATTGTTTCTGGTACAGAAGTTCCTATCTCAATGGGAAATGCCCTACCTTTGAGTGCGGTTTGAACTATTGATTTACGTAATTGGAAGTAACCAATTAGGTTTACGACGAAACCTAGAAATCGATCACTGATCCAATTTGAGTACCTCTACGGGATAGACCTCAACAGAAAACTGAAGAGTATCGGCAGCAAGTGATTGAGTTCAGTAGTTCCTCATAGAAAATTATTGACTCTAGAGATATGGTAATATGGAGAAGACAAAATTGTTTGAAGCACCGACAGAACCGGAAGCGCCCCTTGTTTCAAAGAGAGGAGGACGAGTTATTCACATTTCATTTGATGGTCAGAGGCGAATTGAAAGCTAAGCAGTGGTAATTCTACCCCGGGGGAAAAATAGAGATGTCTCCTACGTTACCCGTAATATGTGGAAGTATCGACGTAATTTCATAGAGTCATTCGGTCTGAATGCTACATGAAGAACATAAGCCAGATGAAGGAACGGGGAGACCTAGGATGTAGAAGATCATAACATGAGTGATTCGGCAGATTTGGATTCCAATATATCAACTCATGTGGTACTTCATCATACGATTCATATAAGATCCATCTGTCTAGATATCATCATATACATCCGGAAAGCCGTATGCTTTGGAAGAAGCTTGTACAGTTTGGGAAGGGGTTTTGATTGATCAAAAAGAAGAATCTACTTCAACCGATATGCCCTTAGGCACGGCCATACATAACATAGAAATCACACTTGGAAAGGGCGGACAATTAGCGAGAGCTGCGGGTGCTGTAGCGAAACTGATTGCAAAAGAGGGTAAATCGGCCACATTAAAATTACCATCTGGGGAGGTCCGTTTGATATCCAAAAACTGCTCAGCAACAGTCGGGCAAGTGGGTAATCTTGGGGTGAACCAGAAAAGTTTGGGTAGAGCCGGATCTAAGTGTTGGCTAGGTAAGCGTCCTGTAGTAAGAGGGGTAGTTATGAATCCTGTAGACCATCCCCATGGGGGTGGTGAAGGGAGGGCCCCAATTGGTAGAAAAAAACCCACAACCCCTTGGGGTTATCCTGCGCTTGGAAGAAGAAATAGAAAAAAGAAAAAATATAGTGATAGTTTGATTCTCCGTCGCCGTAGTAAATAGGAGAGTATTGAAAATCAAATATGTTTCTTCGTCTTTACAAAAAAAAATAAAAAAGATAGGAGGAATTTGCTGTGACACGTTCACTAAAAACACTAAAAAAAAAACCCTTTGTAGCTAATCATTTATTGGAAAAAATTGAGAAGCTCAACCGAAGGACAGAAAAAGAAATAATAGTAACTTGGTCCCGGGCATCTACCATTATACCCAAAATGATCGGCCATACAATTGCTATTCATAATGGGAAAGAGCATTTACCTATTTATATAACAGATAGTATGGTAGGTCACAAATTGGGAGAATTTGCACCTACTCGGAATTTCCGGGAGCATACGAGAAACGATAAAAAATCTCGTCGTTAATGTTAATAAAGTTAATATGGGTGCTCGTCGTTTATTGGTGGGAGGTGAACCTTATGATAGAGAGGGTACCTGAGGTAGAAGTATATGCTTTAGGTCAACATATATGTATGTCTGCTCACAAAGCGCGAAGAGTAATTGATCAGATTCGTGGGCGTCCCTATGATGAAATACTTATGAAACTAGAACTCATGCCTTATCGAGCATGTTATCCCATTTTTAAATTAGTTTATTCTGCAGCAGCAAATGCTACTAACAATATGGATTTCGACAAAACGGCTTTAATTATTAGTCAAGCCGAAGTTAACGAGGGTACTATCGTGAAAAAGTTAAAACCTCGAGCTAGAGGACGTAGTTATCCGATAAAAAGACCCACCTGTCACATAACTATTGTATTGCAAGATATCTCTAAAGATAAAAACTTTTATCTATGGTTAAAAAAAAGAGGATGGATATATAAAGAGAAGTATATAGATATTCAAGATAAGTATGAATGTTTTCTATACGAGGCTCTATTTGGGGGCAGAATGCTATGGGCCAATGATGGGTGCGAGGTTTTATGGGACAAAAAATAAATCCACTTGGTTTCAGACTTGGTACAACCCAAAGCCATCATTCCCTTTGGTTTGAACAACCAAAAAATTATCCTGAGGGTCTTCAGGAAGATCAAAAAATACAGGATTGTATCAAGAATTATGTAGAAAAAAATATAAAAATCTCTTCCAGTGCCGAGACAATTGTATATATAAAGATTCAAAAAACGATCGAT